GCTTCTTCTGACACAGCAACGCAAATTGAATCAGTATCGAAAGGAAGTGCTAAATAATTTCTTTTTCCTTTCCTTTATCTGTTGATGTAAAATGATGCTGTATTTAATATAAAATTCTTACAATGAAAGAGATTATCATATTTCCACAATTCAATTTTAAGTGGATGGGAGATCTATAAATTTCTTTTTCATGGTTGTAGAGGCAGTTTTTGTTAGAATCCCCCCTTTTTATTTTAAGGAATTTGTTAATTGTCCAGTAACAAATATGATTCGATGAAAGAAAGTGAAAAAAGAATAAAATAATTGGAATCAATAGTTGTAATGAATTGTTGGATTGGATCTCAATCCAAATTTGGATCTAGCTACAAGGAAGAGGCTTTATTTTAAAATATCGAACGAGGAAACATAGTATTCCATAAAAATGGAATTCAAAATAATAATTCAAAAAGAGTTTCGTTTTTAAATGAAGTTACACGATCCAGTTCGTTTATTCTCGACGACTTGGTTGATAGGAATCGCGAGATGGCTAGATCTTAGAAATGATGAATCGGTTTCATTTTATATGCCTGTTACTTTCTCTTTTTTCGTGCCGTCTATAATGATAGATGAATCCAAAACTTTCAATTGGACTTATTATTTCAATTGGTATTTTTGTATATCTTCCTATGTTAGAAAAATGGAAACTTAGGTAAATACTTTAGAAACATATGTATAAAAATACCATATTTCATTTAGCCCTTTCATGCTTACTATAACCAGTTATTTCGGTTTTCTACTAGTGGCTTTAACTATAACTTCAGCTTTATTTATTGGTCTGAGCAAGATACGACTTATTTAAAATTTCTATTTGAAAGAAACAATTCAGAAAGGAAATGCTTCTGTGAGATTCTGTGTATTCTAGAGTTATTTACCATGTCAATTGTCAATTCTTGGTCATTGAGATTCACATCAATTCGGATTAATATTTAGGTATAGATATTACCGCTTTTTTTCTCCTTTTCAAAAAATTGAAATGATTGAAGTTTTTCTATTTGGAATCGTGTTAGGTCTAATTCCTATTACTTTGGCTGGATTATTCGTAACTGCATATTTACAATACAGGCGTGGCGATCAGTTGGACCTTTGATTAATTCACATTTCTTTTTTTGATTGGCCTCCTCCTTTCTTTAATCCACAGGAGGTCAAATTCTAATTGTTGTGCAAGCGACTGAATCCATTTCAGTCTAATTGAATTCATGAAGAAAAAATCACGCTCTGTAGGATTTGAACCTACGACATCGGGTTTTGGAGACCCACGTTCTACCGAACTGAACTAAGAGCGCTTTCTTATCAGAATAGAAAAGGATGTAAAGAAAAGATTTTTTTTAAACTAATCCATTTTCATTTTATATCTATATATTCTATAGTTTCATAAAAATGAACTTCCGCGCAACGCAATTTGAATCGATCTCAGCTGATTCCTCGTTACTGCTCAACGGGGCAGTAATAGGTAGGGATGACAGGATTTGAACCCGTGACATTTTGTACCCAAAACAAACGCGCTACCAAGCTGCGCCACATCCCTTCAAATTGTTCTACAGTATAATTGTAGAGAATTCCTTTCTTGTTTTCCACATCCCTATTTCCTGCATTGAGACACACAGCTTTTCTGTCCATTTCGTCTTTTTTGGCCTCATTTAACATATTTTTACATATAATAATAAGAAAAGGAAATCTTATGGATCGTTGTAAATTTCAATTGGAATTAGGGATTCCGTGTACAACTCTAAACGGCCCTTAACTACATATGCATCTAATCATATATGCATTATCTTTATGTATTACAATAAAAAAGGAGGTTTTTCAATGCGAGATCTAAAAACATATCTCTCCGTGGCCCCAGTACTAAGTACGTTATGGTTCGGGGCTTTAGCAGGTATATTGATAGAGATTAATCGTTTTTTCCCCGATGCGTTGACATTCCCCTTTTTTTCATTCTAGCTATTGACACCGGAAGGAATGAAGAAGATTAGAAATAGAATCAAATATCTGTGACTAATCCCCCCTCCCTCTTTTCTCTTTTTTCCCTTTTTTTTTTTTCTAATTTTTAGAATTTAGAATAAGGGACGAAAGAGAAAGAATAAAAATGGATTCAACGTCTGCGAGACTCAGGTTCAAATTCGAATTAAAAATAGAGACGTGGGGGTAGAGTAGGAAAATCGGGGTCTAGGGCAAGAATACAAGATCTTTAACTGCCCTTCGGAGTTAAATAGAATTTCGAACTCATTCTCATTGTCTTGCTTATTATTTACTATGGCTTTTATGGCTTTGCTTTGATTTAATTGATTTTGATCTTTTAGAGTTGGATTTCAAGTTAATAACTTTTATTTTTTCCTTCCTTTCTTTTTCTTCATTTCGAATCAAAATAGAAGAGTTGAGTAAATCAAAAATCCAAAGGAGGTTCATGGCCAAGAGAAAAGATGCGCGGGTAACGGTAATTTTGGAATGTACCAGTTGTATACAAAACGGTGTTAAGAAGGTATCAACGGGTATTTCCAGATATATTACTCAAAAGAACCGGCACAATACGCCCAATCGATTAGAATTGAGAAAATTCTGTCCCTATTGTTACAAACATATGATTCATGGGGAAATAAAGAAATAGATTGAACCGAGTATGTCTTATCCTTGAAAGGAGAAAAATTACATTATATAGAACACATTGAAATATAAATAGAAGATATTGCATTTAAATAAAAAGAATCCTATTTGGAGTTAAAATTACAATTAAGAAATATTTCGGGATAAGAAATAAACTAAACAAACAAACCATGGATAAATCCAAGCGACCTTTTCTTAAATCCAAGCGATCTTTTCGTAGGCGTTTGCCCCCGATTCAATCGGGGGATCGAATTGATTATAGAAACATGAGTTTAATTAGTCGATTTATTAGTGAACAGGGAAAAATATTATCTAGACGAGTAAATAGATTGACCTTGAAACAACAACGATTAATTACTATTGCTATAAAACAAGCTCGTATTTTATCTTTGTTACCTTTTCTCAATAATGAGAAACAATTTGAAAGAATCGAGTCGACCACTAGAACTACTGGTCTTAGAACCAGAAATAAATAGGCTTATTTTTTGTTCACTTCAATCAGAATTCCAATTTGAACTCAAACATGGATTGGTGTTTTATTTGACAAATCTTAGAATCCAGATTATTGTGTCGTAAAAAAAAAACGAATCGGAAAAAAAAAGATTTTTTTATTGAACGTGTTCATTCATTTTGACTACTTTAGCGCATTTCTCATAGTAATTTTGACTTCAACTTCACCCTCCCGGAGTTCATTCTCCGGGGAACCCCATTTAAATTATTTCGGTGTATTCTTTCCAATCTACTTTTTCTCTGATTTCGTTGGAAATCATATAAAGACAATTCCTATTTGATATAGCTATTTGGGCCAGTATTTTACGATTAAGAAGCAACTGCCTCTTATATAGATCATGTATTAATTTACTATAACTATAAGATACTCCCTTTTCTCGAATTACTGCGTTTATTCGAGTGATCCACAAACGACGAAAATTTCTCTTTTGCTTATCTCTATCCCGATGAGCCGAAACCAAAGCTCTTATTTTCTGTTGAGTAATAGTTCGAGTAAGTCTTGAGTGAGATCCTCGAAAACTTGATGCAAATAAACGAATTTTTGTTCTACGTTTCCGGGCTATATATCCGCGTTTAACTCTAGTCATTGAATAAATAAAATTTTGACAAATAACTAATTGATTTTTTTCTTTCAGTTATTATTTTTCCCGTCCTGGCCTATTAATAACTAATAACCAAACGGATTTTTCCAATGTATAAAATACAAATTCCAATGGCTTTGGCTACTATAACCTTCCCGACCACGATTTTTTCTTTTTTGGGGTATTTTACTGGGAAATATGAAAGAAATTGTGGGTTTCCTCGTTTCTATGGTTACTTCTTAAACGGTGAGGTCTTCTCTATACACCGGAGCCCTTACTTCATTTAATATTTCATCAATGTTATTGGTAACTTGTATAGTTCACACCACACTCTTTGGCTCTACCTATGAATTATCCAGTAACAGGTCTTTCACAATGAGACCCGCCTATACAGTAACGGTATTTAATTAGGAAAGTTAGCTGGGTAGCTGACCCTCGTAGTCCGTTCTTGACTGAGCGAGAACTTCTTTTTTTTTTTTAATTTTAATAAGATTTTTCCGCTTAATGGATAATCAGTTGCTACCAATGGAGAATTGTTTCTCATCTTAAATTCAGGTGATTGAATTTGCACCAACGGAAACCATAAACTTTATACACAATAGAAGGATAGATTTGCTTATTTTTAGATAGTGAATGGAGTTCCTTCTTCCATTCTATCCTATTCATTAGTACTGATCAGTCATACTGGAAGCAGTTTTCTTGCTTTTTCCTGTCAGCTCATGATCTAAACGAGTCGCACATACACCCTAGTACATGTTCCTCGACGCTGAGGACATCCCTGAAGAGCGGGGGATTTCGTGACATTTCGAATGGGCTGTCTTGTATTTCTAATAAGTTGTTTAATAGTTGGCATGTTGAGTCATATATATAATGGGCTGGTTTAGATTGATCCTAACCGGATTTTTTATTTATTTATATAGTAAACTCGGAGATAAAATATCAAATCACAGATTTGCACAAAATCCACTTTTTCATTCAACTGCTACAAGATCAACAATTCCATAAGTTTGGGCTTCTGTTGCTGACATAAAAACGTCTCTTTCCATGTCTTCAGATACAACCCATAAAGGTTTACGCGTCCTTTGTACATAAACCCTTGTGATGGTTTCGCGTAGTTTCAGCAGTTCTTCCGCTTCCAGGATAAATTCTCCCGTTTGTGCCTCATAAAAAGAACTAGCAGGTTGATGCATCATTACCCTGATAATAGAAGGTTTCTCTATCTGGTGTGATGAAAGAAACAGAAAAGAAAGATAAAGAATAATAGGAAAAAGGATAGAATTGAACAACCGTACGGGCATTATCTTTTATGCATTGCATACGGCTCTATAATCAAATTTACCCCTAACTTTTCCATTCAAGAAAGATAAAAAATAGAATCTATTAGCCCCAGATGGGTAAATGATCAAAATGCCACCCTTCTTTTTTTTTTCGGAGGAGTTCAAAAATACTATGATGGCTCCGTTGCTTTCTATTTTAAAATGGATTTTTTTTGTCTTTGATTCAGCAATCCCAAAGTTTCTTTTTGAGCCAATCAAAAAAATTTGGTTTTTTCGCACTCTTTTTTTTTATAACTTAAATATTGTATTGTTAAGAGCCCGTTAGTGTAAAAACAAACAAGTTTGTGACGCTGAATTGGACTTCCGATAGATAAGAGAAAGTCGGAAATATCTTTTATCTCATACTACTCTCTCGATACATAATCAAATCTTTTGAAAAAAAAATACAAAATTTTTCATATCGAATTCGAAGTGCCATGCTATTATTACTTAATATTCATATGGCGAAGGCATAGTTTTCTTTTTTCTCTCAAATAAAAAAACTTCATTGGCGCCAAGCGTGAGGGAATGCTAGACGTTTGGTAATTTCTCCTCCAACCAGAATAAAAGATCCCATTGACGCGGCCAATCCCATGCATATTGTATGGACCTCTGGTCGTACAAATTGCATAGTATCATAAATGGCTATTCCGGGTATTATCCATCCACCAGGGGAGTTTATAAACAAATACAGATCTTTAGTCTCATCCTCGATACTGAGATATACCATAAGACCAATAAGTTGATTCGAGATCTCGCTATCAACCTCTTGGCCTAAAAAAAGTAATCTTTCTCGATAAAGTCGGTTGAGTAGGGTAAAATTGTATTCCTTAGGAACCGTACATGCACCTTTTGATGCATACGGTTCAAAAAAATTGCGAAGAAAAGAATCAATGTATAGATTCCAGTCCTCTTTCTTTTTCGGGTTTTTCTAATTTTTTAATGAAAGGGCTTTTTCTTCGATTTTTCAATAAAGATGAATTTTGATTTCTTCTTTGATAATATAAAAAAAGGGTAAATAAACTTATCGAATTAACTTCTCATTGATGTATTCTTTCATCGAAATTCAATCCCAATTACGATGGTATTTTCTTGTTCCTGAATGGGTCTCTTTCATCTTTTTAGGTTTATGCTCTACTCCGGGTAAAGATTCGCCCGATTTTGATTTGCACATATAGGACAAATCTTCCCATCACCATTTCTTTTTGTTATGACTTTACAAATAATCATTTATGATACACATAGTAATCATAGATATATTATCAATTGGGTTTTTTTTTAAACGGAGCCTGGATACTTCATTTTTTTCGTCCAGCCAAAGCCAACCATAAATTATTCTAATTGATATAATTCTATGAATTCCCCCAAATAATGCATTTAATTGCATTTCACGCTCCAATTTTTCGATAATTCAATTTCTCTTTCTTGGGCGAAACAGAGGATATCTCGGTCGGGGGAGAGAATGGGGAAATCCCATATGACCCAAGATATCTGACAAGTCGCACTATACGTCAACCCAAGATGCATCTTCCTCTCCAGGACTTCGGAAAGGTACTTTTGGAACACCAATAGGCATGGATTGAAAGAAAAAAGAACTAAATACTATTTTTCACTTTGATGTGGAAACGTAACAATATGGTTTTATTGTCTTTATTTTTCTTGTCTTTATAATATTGGCTTTATCATATTTATTTTATCCATAGATTAGAAAAATTTAGAAAGAAAGACAAAATAAATAAAGGAAATTTTTTACGAATAGATCCTTCTAATGATAAATGAAGGATGGACAAATTTTCTCATAGAAAATGGTATCAATCCACCATTGCATATTGGTACTTATCGAATATAGAATAAATCTGTTTCTCTTTGTTCTTACGAACAGAATTCTTCAATTATTACGAATAGAATATAGAATCAATATTAACCTAACCCTTGTTAGGAAAAAATCCCCTGAACAGGGGAAGTCTATAGGATAATCATAGTATAATTTTTTCCAATGCAATAAAGTTACGTAGTGTCTATTTTTCTTCGATAAAGGGGTATTTTCCATGGGTTTGCCTTGGTATCGTGTTCATACCGTTGTATTGAATGATCCCGGCCGGTTGCTTTCCGTTCATATAATGCATACAGCTCTGGTTGCTGGTTGGGCGGGCTCGATGGCTCTGTATGAATTAGCAGTTTTTGATCCTTCTGACCCTATTCTTGATCCAATGTGGAGACAGGGTATGTTCGTTATACCCTTCATGACTCGTTTAGGAATAACCAATTCATGGGGGGGTTGGAGTATCACAGGAGGAACTGTAACGAATCCGGGGATTTGGAGTTACGAAGGTGTAGCTGGGGCGCATATTGTGTTTTCTGGCTTATGCTTTTTGGCAGCTATCTGGCATTGGGTCTATTGGGATCTAGAAATATTTTCTGATGAACGTACAGGAAAACCCTCTTTGGATTTG